TCGTATATTTTATTATAGTTAGATGATTCAGAGTATCATTTCCGATTTGATCCCTTTGAATTCCATATTCGAAGTTGCGATCGGATCTATTCATTAAAAAGAATCGATTCGATACATTTCTTATGTACCCATAGGTGCTATATTGGATTTGAATCAGATTTCGGATCAATCTATATTGATTGACTGCCTCCATTATGTTGTTGCTAGCAAATACCACTCTTTTTGGTTTTGGATCTTCCAAATCATTCCCGCGGGAGATCCGGACCGATTTTTTTCTGATCCTTCGATAAAAAGATTCATTCTCTTCATCAAAAATAGGAGGTAGAACCCATAAAGATTTCTTTTTCGATTCATCCCTGGAGTTGAATACCTCATTCAAGAATTTTTTTTGATCCAATCCGTAGGAATCAATAGAAAGGGCAAATCCCTTATGATACACCAGATCCGGCTCGGTTATTGATAGAGTGAATAGATCTGCCATTTCTTGAAATCTCTCTTCTGATTCAAAATCGCGGTGTAACGCGTATCCCCCTTTGTTCCGGTCATGGAATAGATGAAATAAATCCAAAAATGGATTTTTGTTCAAGAATGAAATCTTATTGGAACTGTCCATATCCGGTTCATCCTTCGGAACCATATCACATCCCGGATCTGATGAAATAGGATGAATTGAGACGGTATTTTGTAAGTACGTAATTCTCTTGAATATATCAACCATTTCTCTATTTTCCGATCCCCTGGAAGGGACAAAAGAAACACCTTGTTCTTTCTTCAAGAATTTCTGATCTCTAGTGGACCTCTCAGTAGGATTCGAACCCAGATGAAGTTCTGACCATCTGTCAGAGAAAAAAGAACGAATTGATCTTGTAGGATTCCCAAGAAATTCTTCGATTTCTCCCGGAAGCAGATGATTATTCATCTGCTTCTCACGTTCCGTGAATAGCCGGGACATTGAGGAATATCCCGAAAGGCATTTCGGGAATCGATCTGATTCTATCTCTGTTCGTTCCGTTTGAAGAAAGGAAGGATCCCAAAGAATCGATCTTTCTTTTAGTTGCTGAATCTCTGTTTGATTGATCAATGTGTGATATTCCGAATCCTCATTACTAATGGAATCGAAAGGATCTCTGGATTGATCAGAAGATCCTTTCGATTGGCTAGAATCCGTTACTTGAACGAAAATAGATTTTTTCGAACCATATTGAATATTTGACGATACATTCCGTACCTTGCTAAAAAACCGATCCTTGTTTACCAACCACACATTGTCTAACCAAATCCAATTCTCTCTCGCTACGTTCCCCAAAAAATCCGATTCGTGCTGATTCTTCCCCCAACTAACGAAGAGATCTTGGCGGAATTGCCACATATGAAATTGAGCACAATTTTGCAAAGAAATACCCCACTTGTTTCTCGAGAAGAGATGGGAAACATGCTCAATATCGTTTGATTGAATAGTTGCCTCGGCTCCTTGTTGTTTGAAGAAACCCTCCACTTCAATTGGTCTTTTTTCACGAAAAGCAGACATGAGATAACAAATCAAGTGTTTCACTAAGATTTCGAATAGCCGCCCCGAATTCAAGTTGATTATATTTCGCTTCTTCCTCGGAGAAAGACGATCAAAGAATTCCCAATCAAGGTCCTTGCGGATCGGATCATCTGTATAGGATACAAAAAGAAACTCCAGATATTTGATATCTTTCTCTTTGAATGAGATCTCAATTCCAGCTACGGTTTCATTAGATATCTTACAACTAGAATCCCTCTTTTTTCCGATCCGGTTCCTCCACCACCGCGAACCCCAGTTAGATTCCGGCATGATACACCTTTTAGTTATTGGGAGAACCCAAGTACTCTCTTTCGGATCCATGAAACAACTCTCAGAGATCTTTTTCCCTTTTGGAAGATACAGGAGCGAAACAATCAACCTATTGATATTGGAAGACCAAAAAGATTCTTCCAATGTATCATTTCTGGGTCCTATGGAATTCATAGGTATAGGAAGAAGCCCCATCAAATAGAGATTTTTTCTTTCGACCATATTTCGATTGTTCAGACGATATATAAGGACCGCTACTACAAGCAGTACTACACCTTTGATCGTGAAATATCGATTCCTTGTTGAACCCTGTGAACCGTGTGAAAGTAGGATCCTCCAAATTCGGAGGTCAAAGAGTTTCATAAAACGTTCTTGGTGGAAAAAAATGTGAGTGAAAGATCCCACTGAATCAAATTTGGTCCATGAATCTAAGAAATAGTGAGAATTCTTATTCTTGATCTCTCTCAATATCTCTTTCAATTCGAGGATCCAGAATTTGAATTGACGTCCCCATACTTCCGTCGATTCGATTATCCTTAAAATTTTTTTTTTCATAGATTTGATTCCTCCTATAAATTTGATCTCAATTGGCATTGATGTACTTTCATAGATTTGATTCCTCCTATAAATTTGATCTCAATTGGCATTGATGTCCTTTCATTGATTTTATTTCACTAAATA